GAATGCTGTAAGAAAGGAAATGTCACAATATTTTTTTTCTACATGTCGAAGTGATGGAAAAGAAAGAATATCCTTTACGTATCCACCCAGTTTGTCAACTTTTTTGGAAATGATACAAAGAAAGATGTCTCTGTTCACAACAGAAAAACTCTCCTCTGATGAATTGTATAATCATTGGAATTATAACAATGAACAAAAAAAGAAAAACCTAAGTAACGAGTTTATAAATAGAGTAGAAGTTCTAGATAAGGGGTTTCGTGTTCTGAATATACTCGAAAAAAAGACTAGATTGTGTAATGATGAAACTAAAAAAGAATACTTACCTAAAATATATGATCCTTTTTTGAGTGGGCTCTATCGTGGAAAAGTCAATTTTTTTTTTTCACCCTCAATCATAAATGAAATTTCCATAAAAAATTACATAGAGATGCTTTGGATAAATAAAATTTATCTTATCCTTCTTATTTCTAATTATCAAGAATTTGAACCAAAAATGGAGGATCGAATAAGAATTTTAAAATTTTTATTTGATGCAACAATAGTGGATTCCAAGAATAAAAAAATTGTAAAAAAATCTACAGAAATAAAAAAAGAAATAAGTAAACAAATTCCTCGATGGTCATACAAATTAATCGACGATTTGGAACAACAAGAGGGTGAAAATGAAGAGAACGCGGCAGAGGATCATGAGATTCGTTCACGAAAAGCCAAACGTGTAGTAATTTTTACTGATAATCAAGAGAATCCTGATTCTAATACTTATAATAATTCCAAAACTAAAGATACAACTAATTTTGATCAAACAGGCGAAGTGGCCTTGATACGTTATTCACAACAATCGGACTTTCGTCGAGATATAATAAAGGGCTCCATGCGAACACAAAGGCGCAAAATAGCTATTTTGAAACTGTTTCAAGCAAATTTGCATTCTCCCCTTTTTTTAGACAGAATAGACAAATTTCTTTTTTTTGCTTTTGATACTTCTGAGCTGATGAAAATAATGTTTATAAATTGGATGTGTAAAAACGCAGAATTCACAATTTCAGATTCTACTTATACAGAAGAAAAAACAAAAGAAAGTGACAAAAAAGAAAAAGAAGAGATCAAAAACAGACGAGAAGAAGACAAAAGAGAAGAAAAAGTCCGTATAGAAATAGCCGAAACCTGGGATAGCATTATTTTTGCTCAAGCAATAAGAGGTTGTGTTTTAGTAATTCAATCGATTCTTCGAAAATATATTCTATTGCCTTCATTAATAATAGCTAAAAATATCATTCGTATGCTATTATTTCAAATTCCTGAATGGTCTGAGGATTTAAAGGATTGGAATAGAGAAATGCATGTTAAATGCACCTATAATGGAGTTCAATTATCAGAAACAGAATTTCCGAAAAACTGGTTAACAGACGGTATTCAAATAAAGATCCTATTTCCTTTTCGACTACAACCTTGGCACAGATCTAAGTTTAAATTCCTTTCTAAAGATCCAATAAAAAAGAAAAGACAAAAAAATGATTTTGGTTTTTTAACAGTTTGGGGAATGGAAGCTGAACTTCCTTTTGGTTCTCCCCGAAAAGAGCTTTCACTTTTTGAACCTATTTTTAAAAAACTAAAAAAAAAAATTAGAAAGTTGAAAAAAAATGGTTTTCTAACTCTAACAATTTTAAAAGAAAAAAGAAAACTATTTCTACATTTACCGAAAGAAACAAAAAACTGGTTCATCAAAGGTATTCTATTTCTAAAAGAAATAATAAATAAATTTTCAAAATCAAAAAGAAATCCAATTCTATTATTTGGATTTAGAGAAGTATATGAATTAAATGAAACTAAAAACGAAAAAAATTCACCAATCAATAATCGGACTATTCATAAATTTTCCACTTCAATTCGATCTATGGATTGGATAAACTATTCACTGACAGAAAAAAAAATGAAAGATCTGAATGCCAGAACAAAGACAATAAGAAATCAAATAGAAAAAATTACAAAAGAAAAGAAAAAACGATTTCTAATCTCAGAAAGAAATATTAGTCCTAACAAATTAAGTTATAATGCTAAAAGATTCAAATTAAAATCATCAAAAAATATTTTACAGATATTAAAAAGAAACAATGCTCAATTAGTCCGTAAATCATATTTTTTTATCAAAATTTTGATTGAAAAGATATATATAGATATCCTTCTAGCTATCATTAATATTCCGAGGATCAATGTACAGTTTTTTCTTGAATCACCAAGAAAAATGATTAATAAATACATTTATATGTATAATAAAAAAGAAAATCACAAAAGAATTGATAAAACAAATCAAAATACACTAATTCACTTTATCTCGATTATAAAAAAGGCATTAAATTCTAGTAATTTTAATAAGAACTCGAAGATTTTTTATAACATAACCTCCTTGTCACAAGCATATGTATTTTACAAATTATCACAAGTCCAAGTTATTAACCTATATAAGTTAAGATCTGTCCTTCAATATCATGGAGCATCTCTTTTTCTTAAGAATGAAATAAAAGATTATTTTGGAGTCCAAGGAAGATTTCAGTTCAAATTAAAAGATACAAATTTTAGAAATTCTGTAATGAATGAATGGAAAAACTGGGTAAGAAGTAATTATCAATATAAATACGATTTATCTCAGATCAGATGGTCTAGCTTAATATCGCAAAAATGGCGAAATAGAATGAATCAACAGCATATGATTCAAAATAAAGATTTAAATAAATGGAATTTATATGACAAAGACCAATTAATTCAGTATGAAAAACAAAATAATTTTGAAGTAGATTCATTATCGAACCAAAAAGATAATTTTAAAAAATACTATAGATATAATATTTTATTATATAAATCCATTAATTATGAAGATAAAAAAGACTCATCTATTTATGAATTACCATTCCAATTAAATAATAAGCAAGAGCTTTTTTATAATTACAAAATAGATAAAAGGAAATTGTTTGATATGTCGGGAGGTATCCCTGTCAATAAGCATCTAGCAGAAGATGATATTATCGATACGGAAAAAAGCTCGCATAGAAAATATTTGGATTGGAGAATTCTCCATTTTGGTCTTAGAAAGAAAGTCGATATTGAATCCTGGATCGATACCGGAACCAAACAAAAAAAAAACCTTTTTGATTGGATGGGAATGAATGAAGAAATACTAGATCGTCCCACATCAAATTTAGAATTTTGGTTCTTTCCAAAATTTGTGATACTTTGCAACGCATATAAGATAAAATCATGGGTGATACCAATCAAATTACTTTTTTTAAATTTTAATGGAACTAAAAATGTTAGTGAAAATAAAAAAATCAACAAAAAGAAAAATAACGATCCTTTTATATCTATATCATCGAATGAAACAAAATCCATTCAATTAAAGAATAAAAATCATGAAGAAAAAGAGTCTGAGGATCAAGTAGATCTTGAATCAGTTCTAGTAAACCAAGAAAAAGATGTTGAAGAAGATTATGTAAGATCAGACAGGAAAGAGCGTAGAAAGAAAAAGCAATACAAAAGTAATACGGAAGCAGAACTTGATTTCTTGCTAAAAAGGTATTTATGCTTTCAATTAAGATGGGATGATTCTTTAAATCAAAAAATAATCAATAATATAAAAATATATTGTCTCCTGCTTAGATTGAAAAATCCACGAGAAATTATTATATCCTCTATTCAAAGGGGAGAACTGAGTCTAGATATTCTAATGATTCAGAAAGATTTAACTCTTACAGAATTGATGAAAAAGGGAATATTGATTATCGAATCAACCCGTCTGTCGGTAAAAAATGATGGAAAATTTATTATGTATCAAACCATAAATATTTTATTGGTTCATAAGAGAAAACAACAAATTAATCAAAGATACAGAAAAAAAAACTATATTGATAAAAAGAATTTTACCGAATCTATTGTAATAAATCAAAGTTTAACTAGAAATAAAGACAAAAATAATTATGATTTACTTGTTCCCGAAAATCTTTTATCCTCTAAGCATCGTAGAGAATTGAGAATTCTAATTTCTTTCAATTCAAAAAATGGAAATGATATAAATACAGAAATTATCAATAATAATAACATAAAAAACCACGCTCACATTATAGATAAAAGCAAACATTTTGATAGAGATAAAAATAAACTAATTAAATTAAAACTTTTTCTTTGGCCCAATTATCGATTAGAAGATTTAGCTTGTATAAATCGCTATTGGTTTGATACCAATAATGCTAGTCGGTTTAGTATGATAAGGATACATATATGTCCACGATTAAAAATTCGGTAAAGGTCTATTTGTCATATATATCCCATAGCATATCTAATCTAGTATATGAAATATATGAAAACAAGGAGAGGTCCATATACATTGTTTTACATCCCATATTCCATTCTGATACATGGAATTCAATCATGTATCAATTTGATCTAAAAATTAATCAATCCAATTTTTCGTTTTAAATTTTTAGATATAGATATAATTTTTTTTTTCTTTTGTAAGGGAAGAAATATACCATTCTTTATGTATTTCTAGCCGAATAAAAAAAAAATTGGATTGATTAATGTTGACAAAATTAGGAATTCCTAACGAATTGAAGATTATTGTGTATACCAAATTCAAACAAACTGACATTCTTATTTAATATTCCATTATTTATTATTACTGATCAATAAAACTATCTTAAAAAGGCGGGAGGAGGGGGATTTCATTTTATGGTAAAAAGCTCATTCATTTCAATTATTTCACAAGAAGACAAAAAAGAAAACAAGGGATCCGTTGAATTTCAAATAGTAAGTTTTACTAATAAGATACGAAGACTTACTTCACATTTGGAATTACATAGAAAAGACTATTTATCTCAAAGAGGTTTACGGAAAATTCTAGGAAAACGCCAACGACTACTGTCTTATTTGGCAAAGAAAAATGGAGTACGTTATAAAGAATTAATTAGCCAGTTGAACATTCGGGAATCAAAAACTCGTTAATTTGAAGAGTCTTTTTTTTTTTTATTATTTGATTTATTAGATCTTAAACTTGAATTTTGATGAACTTCTTTTCGTTTTCAGTAATTCATGGAAAAATAAATCGAGGAACCCCCTATGAATGTACCAGCTACAAGAAAGGACTTTATGATAGTCAATATGGGTCCCCACCACCCATCAATGCATGGCGTTCTTCGACTCATCCTTAGTCTAGACGGTGAAGATGTTATTGACTGCGAACCAATATTAGGTTATTTACACAGAGGGATGGAAAAAATTGCGGAAAACCGAACAATTATACAATATTTGCCTTATGTAACACGTTGGGATTATTTAGCTACTATGTTTACAGAAGCGATAACAATAAATGGACCGGAACAGTTGGGAAATATTCAAGTACCTAAAAGAGCTAGCTATATCAGAGTAATTATGTTGGAGTTGAGTCGTATAGCTTCTCATCTCTTATGGCTTGGCCCTTTTATGGCAGATATTGGTGGGCAGACCCCTTTCTTCTATATTTTTAGAGAAAGAGAGTTAATATATGATTTATTCGAAGCTGCCACTGGTATGAGAATGATGCATAATTATTTTCGTATCGGAGGAGTAGCAGCTGATCTACCTCATGGCTGGCTAGATAAATGTTTGGATTTCTGCGATTATTTTTTAACAGGAGTTGCTGAATATCAAAAACTTATTACGCGAAATCCTATTTTTTTAGAACGCGTTGAAGGAATAGGTATTGTTAGTGCAGAGGAAGCAATAAATTGGGGTTTATCAGGACCAATGCTACGAGCTTCCGGAGTACGATGGGATCTTCGGAAAGTTGATCATTATGAGTGTTATGACGAATTTGATTGGGGAGTCCAGTGGCAAAAAGAAGGGGATTCGTTAGCTCGTTATTTAGTCCGAATTGGTGAAATGACGGAATCCGTAAAAATTATTCAACAGGCTTTGGAAGGGATTCCAGGGGGGCCTTATGAAAATTTAGAAACTCGAAGTTTTGATAGAGAAAGGAATCGAGAATGGAATGATTTTGAATATCGATTTATTAGTAAAAAAACTTCTCCCGCCTTTGAATTGCCGAAACAAGAACTTTATGTTCGAGTTGAAGCACCAAAGGGAGAGTTGGGAATTTTTCTAATAGGGGATCAAAGTAGTTTTCCTTGGAGATGGAAAATTCGCCCGCCGGGTTTTATCAATTTGCAAATTCTTCCTCAATTAATTAAAAGAATGAAATTGGCTGATATTATGACAATACTAGGTAGCATAGATATTATTATGGGGGAAGTTGATCGTTGAAATGATAATTGATACAACAACAGTACAAGCTATCAATTCTTTTTCCAGATTGAAATCCTTAAACGAGGTCTATGGAATTATATGGATGCTTGTCCCTATTTTGACTCTTGTATTGGGAATCACGATAGGCATACTAGTAATTGTGTGGTTAGAAAGAGAAATTTCTGCAGGGATACAACAACGTATTGGACCTGAATATGCCGGTCCTTTTGGAGTTCTTCAAGCTCTAGCGGATGGAACAAAACTACTTTTCAAAGAAAATCTTTTTCCATCTAGAGGAGATACTCGTTTATTCAGTATCGGACCATCCATAGCAGTCATATCAACTCTATTAAGCTATTCAGTAATTCCTTTTGGCTATCACTTTATTTTAGCGGATCTAAATATCGGCGTCTTTTTATGGATTGCCATTTCAAGTATTGCTCCCATTGGACTTCTTATGTCAGGATATGGATCAAATAATAAATATTCCTTTTTAGGTGGTCTACGAGCTGCCGCTCAATCGATTAGTTATGAAATACCATTAACTCTCTGTGTATTATCCATATCTCTACGTGCGATTCGTTGAAACATAAATTTTTCCCTATTCCCTTTTTCTTTATTAGGAAGAAGGTGAAATTAATTGAATATATATCTTTATTTTTTTATTCATCATTTGAATTGATGAACTAAATTAGATAGTTATATGAGTGAAAGAAAACAGCTTCTAAATTTGCAGTAAAAAAAATCGAGACTCATTTCTTATGTACAACAGTAAAGCAGAAATAAACATAAGAAGATGAGATCATTTGTCCCAAAATTGGTTGATTAGTCATCCTGGCTTGAAAGCGGACTCAAAGAATCAACCTTAGTGAGTTTTTACTATCATTTATATATATATATATTACTGTAATGCTACCGAGCATTTTACTATCATTTATATATATATATATTACTGTAATGCTACCGAACAGTTGAGTAAAAATAAAAATGAGTGGATGGTTAGGAACACCAAGATACATAAAAGATTAGTAATAGAATTATCCAAAATAAAAGAATATTAATTGGGGCTTTAAATTAGTAGAAATGATCAGGCAGTACTCCCCATGATTCCGATCCAGAGTACGCTCCTATCCACCAATTAAACAAATGACTATCAGGAACGAACTAATCCTTTACCTTTTTTTTTCAGAAGGAAGAATAGGAACAAAAAAAAAAAGAATAGAATTACAATAGAAAAAGAAAAAAAAAAAGAGATCCTTTTTCTTCTTTCTTTCCTATATCGATATTCATAGAAATCGAATTCGTGTCATAATTCATGAAATAATGGACTGTCTAATTATTTTTCGTAATCGAAAATGATAGGTTAAAATATTTATTGGTATTTCTACAAGAAGTATTTTATTGAAAGATTTAAGTTATTGCTCAAGAAAGAAAAATTGAAATTCTTAAAAGATGAGATCAATTCAGAAGTACTTTATTTTAGTATTATAACAGACAGAATTACATTGGTCAAATTTTGGAATTGGGGGGGCATCCGATAGATTTGGATCCTATTTATCCTACAAATATATCGAGATAAATAATATGATCTGGCCCTTAGATTTATTTATGGCCTTCGAGGAGCCATGTGAGGTGAAAATCTCATGTATGGTTCTGTAATAGCGATGGGAACAGTGATGTCATCACCGACTATGATTATCTAACAGTTCAAGTACAGTTGATATAGTTGAGGCACAATCAAAATATGGTTTGGGGGGATGGAATTTGTGGCGTCAACCTATAGGATTTATCATTTTTTTCATTTCTTCCCTAGCAGAATGTGAGAGATTACCTTTTGATTTACCAGAAGCAGAAGAAGAATTAGTAGCAGGTTATCAAACCGAATATTCGGGTATCAAATTTGGTTTATTTTATGTTGCTTCCTATCTAAACTTATTAGTCTCTTCATTATTTGTAGCAGTTCTTTACTTGGGCGGTTGGAATATCTCTATTCCGTACATATCCGTTCCGGAGTTTTTTGATTTTGAAATAAATAAAGTAGGTAGAGTCTTTGGAACAACAATGGGTATTCTTATTACATTGGTTAAAACTTATTTGTTCTTGTTCATTCCTATCACAACAAGATGGACTTTACCTAGACTAAGAATGGACCAACTATTAAATCTTGGATGGAAATTTCTTTTACCTATTTCTCTTGGCAATCTATTATTAACAACCTCTTCCCAACTCTTTTCACTATAAAGTAATTCTTTTCTATATTTATAGTTTGTCTCAAACAAGATAAAGAAACAAATATAAAATTATTCATAGAGATTCACGATATGTTCCCTATGGTAACTGGGTTCATGAATTATGGTCAACAAACCATACGGGCTGCAAGGTACATTGGTCAAAGTTTCATGACTACCTTATCCCACGTAAATCGTTTACCTGTAACTATTCAATATCCTTATGAAAAATTAATCACATCGGAGCGTTTCCGCGGTCGAATCCATTTTGAATTTGATAAATGCATTGCTTGTGAAGTATGTGTTCGTGTATGTCCTATAGATTTACCTGTTGTTGATTGGGAATTGGAAACTAATATTCGAAAGAAACGATTGCTTAATTACAGTATTGATTTCGGAATCTGTATATTTTGTGGCAACTGTGTTGAGTATTGTCCAACTAATTGTTTATCAATGACTGAAGAATATGAACTTTCTACCTATAATCGTCACGAATTGAATTATAACCAAATTGCTTTAGGTCGTTTACCAATGTCAGTAATTGACGATTATACAATTCGAACAATTTCGAATTCACCTCAATCTTTAATCAAAATGGGCAAACCCCCTTTGATTAAAGATTGATTGAAGAGTCATTTTTAATCATTAAACAAAGATCTAGGTTTGATCTAAAAGTCTGAAATACTTTTTTTTTCATTTTGTTTGGTCAATAACTACAAAAGCTACAAATCCCAACTAGCGATTGGATTTGATTGATTGGTAAGAATTGCAGCGCAGCTTAATTTGGATTGAAAATCTATTAATATAGTCATAATTCTATCCATAATTATTTCTATTTCGAAATAAAAATTAAAGTGTCAATTTTAATTTTTTCGAGAAAGAATGAGATTAGTCCGATAGCGGTACTACAGTAATTTAAATCTTTTAGGATTTAATTCAATTAGGAACCCATTCTAAATAAGTTTTTCCTGGTCGGGTCAATAAAGTCATGAAAAAAAAAGAATTTGATTTTTTTATCTTTTATTTTACGTACAATGAATTTACCTGGACCAATACATGATTTTCTTTTAGTCTTTCTAGGATTAGGTCTTATATTAGGAGGTCTAGGAGTGGTATTACTTACCAATCCAATTTTTTCTGCCTTTTCATTAGGATTGGTTCTTGTTTGTATATCCTTATTCTATATTTTATCAAACTCTCATTTTGTAGCTGCGGCGCAGCTCCTTATTTATGTGGGAGCTATAAATGTTTTAATTTTATTTGCTGTGATGTTCATGAATGGTTCAGAATATTACAAAGATTTCAATCTTTGGACTGTTGGGAATGGTCTTACTTCTCTAATTTGTACAAGTCTTTTTGTTTTACTAATTACTATTATTTCAAATACAACATGGTATGGGATTATTTGGACTACAAGAGCAAACCAGATTATAGAGCAAGATTTGGTAAGTAATGGTCAACAAATTGGAATTCATTTATCAACAGATTTTTTTCTTCCATTTGAATTAATTTCAATAATTCTTTTAGTTGCTTTGATAGGTGCGATTGCCACGGCTCGTCAGTAATAAATCTTTTAAATTGGCAATCGCAATCCAAATCAGACTTTATTCTATGTTATCCCATTTATTTTAAGATTATTCATATATAAATTCTTTTATTCGATCTATATTCCAATCTATTTTTTTTTGTTTTGTCCTTGTGATATTCTTATTCTAGTCAATCTAATCTGTTGATGTTAAATTGTTGTTCATTGTTCATATTGAAATAAATCGAAATCGATAAGGAGTTGGGCGATGATGCTCGAATATGTGCTTGGTTTGAGTGCTTATTTATTTTCTATCGGTATCTATGGATTGATCACGAGTCGAAATATGGTTAGAGCCCTTATGTGTCTTGAACTTATATTGAATGCCGTCAATCTAAATTTCGTAACATTTTGTGATTTTTTTGATAGTCGACAATTAAAAGGAAATATTTTATCAATTTTTGTTATATCTATCGCAGCCGCTGAAGCAGCTATCGGGCCGGCTATAGTTTCGTCAATTTATCGTAATAGAAAATCAATCCGTATCAATCAATTGAATTTGTTGAATAAGTAGTATTAATCATATAAAATATTTAGATTCATTAATTTGAATTGACATCTATAATACATAGCGTATCTGATAATGTTTACGAAAACGTAAGAAATTAAAGTATCTTGGTTCTATCTCATGAGTCGATCCGAAATTGAATAGACAAATTATGATAAATCATTGATTCATCTGGTGTCTAAATATATGATCCATTTAAAAATTTACTAGATCGAAAATTTATGACGTAAAAAAAAAATTATAGATCCAATGTCACATTCAGTAAAAATCTATGATACATGTATAGGGTGTACTCAATGTGTCCGGGCCTGCCCCACGGATGTATTAGAAATGATACCTTGGGACGGGTGTAAAGCTAAGCAAATTGCTTCTGCTCCAAGAACAGAAGACTGCGTTGGCTGTAAGAGATGCGAATCCGCCTGTCCAACAGATTTCTTGAGTGTTCGAGTTTATCTATGGCATGAAACAACTCGAAGCATGGGTCTAGCTTATTAATACTTTCCAGAAAAAACCACTTGAATACATTTGATTTTTTGTTTACCGACAAAAACCCGTACTCGAAAAAAAAAAATCTATTTTTTTTTTTCGAGTACGGGTTTTWNNNTTTTTTTTTTCGAGTACGGGTTTTTCTTGTCCAAGTGTATCTTGTCTTTACCACGAATTCTTTTCCTTGGTTAACAATATTTGTAGGTTTACCAATATCCGCGGGTTTCTTGATTTTCGTTTTCCCTCATAGAGGAAATAAGGTAATTAGGTGGTATACTATATTTATATGTGTACTAGAACTCCTTTTAATGACCTATGCATTCTCTTATTATTTCCAATTGGACGATCCCTTAATCCAATTGACGGAGTCTTATAAATGGATTAATTTTTTTGATTTTTACTGGAGATTAGGAATAGATGGACTTTCTCTAGGACCTATTTTACTGACCGGATTTATCACCACTTTAGCTACTTTAGCGGCTCGGCCAATTACTCGGGATTCCCGATTATTTAATTTTTTGATGTTAGCAATGTATAGTGGTCAAATAGGATTATTTTCTTCTCAAAATCTTTTACTTTTTTTCATTATGTGGGAGTTAGAATTAATTCCTGTTTATCTACTTCTAGCCATGTGGGGGGGAAAGCAACGTCTGTATTCAGCTACAAAATTTATTTTGTATACTGCAGGAAGTTCTGTTTTTTTATTAATGGGGGCCTTAGGTATCGCTTTCTATGCTTCCAATGAACCAACATTCAATTTTGAAACATCAGCTAATCAATCATATCCTGTGACCTTGGAAATACTATTCTATATTGGATTTCTTATTGCTTTTGCTGTCAAATCACCGATTATACCCTTACATACATGGTTACCAGACACCCATGGAGAAGCACATTACAGTACTTGTATGCTTTTAGCTGGGATCTTATTAAAAATGGGAGCATATGGATTGGTTCGAATAAATATGGAATTATTATCCCACGCCCATTCTATATTTTCTTCTTGGTTGATAATAGTAGGCGCAATACAAATAATCTATGCAGCTTCAACATCTTCTGGTCAAAAAAATTTAAAAAAAAGAATAGCCTATTCTTCTGTATCTCATATGGGTTTTACAATTATAGGAATTTGCTCTATAAGCGATATGGGACTCAACGGGGCTATTTTACAAATAATATCTCATGGATTTATCGGCGCTGCGCTTTTTTTCTTGTCAGGAACAAGTTATGATAGAATACGTCTTGTTTATCTTGACGAAATGGGCGGAATGGCTACCCTAATGCCAAAAATATTCATGATGTTCAGTATCTTATCATTAGCTTCTCTTGCATTACCGGGCATGAGCGGTTTTTTTGCGGAATTGGTAGTATTTTTTGGAATAATTACCGCCAAAAAATATTTTTTAATGCCAAAAATACTAATTACTTTTGTAACGGCAGTTGGAACGATATTGACTCCTATTTATTTATTATCTATGTTACGCCAGATGTTCTATGGATACAAGCTGTTTAATGCCACAAATTCTTATTTTTTTGATTCTGGACCACGAGAATTATTTGTTTCGATTGCTATCCTTCTGCCTGTAATCAGTATTGGTATTTATCCGGATTTCGTTTTCTCATTATCAGTTGACAAGGTCGAAGCTATTCTATCTAATTATTTTTATAGCTAATTTTTTTTTATAGGTAATTATTCTAATTTTATAGGTAGTTATTAGTTATTAGTTATTATAAAATATAAAATAAAAAAAACGGAATTGTAATCAGATATGTTTAGCATTTGCGAGAACCTTTTGAATCACTCCATTACTTGAGTGATTCAAAAGGTTCTCAACGACTTCCCTGAAGCTTCTTATATATATGTTAAGCTGTCCTATGGTTATATTTGTCAAACTCTTTCTTCAATTCAATTAGATATTAATGTAAATGAACCATAACTATGTAGTCCTATTCCTAATAAATTAACCCCAAAATAGCATATCCAGATTATAAGAAAACCGATAGAAGCGACAATTGCAGAATTTAAACCTTCCAAATTCTTATTTGTTCGAGTATGGAAATAAATCGCGAATATGGTCCAAGTAATAAATGCCCAAGTTTCTTTTGGGTCCCAGTTCCAATATGATCCCCATGCTTCATTAGCCCAGACTGCTCCTGAAAGAATACCTATGGTTAAAAAAAGAAACCCTATACTAAGAATACGAAAACCCCAATGATCTAATTGTTGAATCAATTGAAACCTGTAATAATTCCTAGAAGAAGGAATAAAAGTATTTTTAAAAATACTTTTATTTTCCATCATGTATTGGATCTCATCAACGGGAAATGAATCATTTAATAAATTATTGTTTTTACCAACAATTCTTATGACTTTTCGAAATGTAATTACTAGAAGTGCTGCTGACAATAATGATCCACATAAAAGAGCTGCATAGCCCGATACCATCATACTTACGTGCATTATTAACCACTGGGATTGGAGAGCAGGTACTAAGATTTTAGATTGATGCATGTCGGTTAAAAGACCCCAAGTAGCAAAGCCTTGGGTAAAAAAAGTACTTGGTGCAGTTATTGTGCTTAAATAATTTTTATGTTTTTTAAAATATGGAACCATATGAATAATAGAGAAAATCCATGAAAGAAATATTAATGATTCGTATAAATCACTTATTGGTAAATGTCCCGAATAAATCCAACGAGTAATTAGTAATCCTGTTAGGCAGAAAAAAGTAGTTAACATGCCTTTTTCTGACGAATCATAGAGTCCCACGAATTCATTGACTAATAAGGTTAGAAAATGAATTATAATTACAGTTGAAACGACCGAAAAAGATATATGAGTTAATATATGTTCTAAAGTCAAAAATATCATAAAAAAAAGGGGGGAATACTTTAATTATCCATAATTCTACATACGGAATTGAATTCATTATAGGATTTATTCTATCCTTTTAATAATTTTAATAATTAGATAATTTAAAAATAGATAATTTTAAAATGTTATGCCGCCACTCGGACTCGAACCGAGATGCTCTAGCACTGCTTCCTAAGAGCAGCGTGTCTACCGATTTCACCATGGCGGCTTGCTCAAAATTATAATAACCTTTTTTTATTCAATCGGCGAGCTTGAAGGAGTTAATTCAATGTAATATTTTTTTAGAAACATTAAAATTAATGAAAAAAAAAAAAATGAATTTTTTTTTTCATTTTTTCAATTTCAACATTCCATTCAAGGGATTTCTGAAACTATTTTATTGTATTATGTATTAATCCTTAGGGTTTCGTTAGGTAGAAAATTTGTGTTAAGGTTTAGCAACCCCATTAGGTATTGATTTATGGACATATAATATAACAAAAAAGTTTCGAGTTCTGTCCCGGACTTTAAAATTCTTTAAAATTGAAAAATCTTATCTAATTTAATGTATATACCTTGATACATTATCCAGCCCAAACATATGATCTAAACTAGATCAGTCAAAATTTACACATTTTTATCTACCTGGTACTTCTTTATAATTGGATTGAAGGCATCAAAGGTTCTATTTTCTATAGTGATTAAAAATAAAAATTGTCAAGACAGTTATAAAATATAAAATAAGTTAAACTTAATTCATTTTTTTTTTTTTGATTGACTGATTCTTTAAAAATTAAAAAGAGATAAGAGTCAATGAATCATAAACAAGAAAGAATTCATTTTTTTTTTTTTTTTTTTTTTTTTTNNTNAANTTNNTNAAANTATTAAAAATAATAAGATTTTTTTTATGGAACATACATATCAATATTTATGGATTATATCTTTCGTTACACTTCCAGTCCCTATGTTAATAGGAATGGGACTGCTACTTTTTCCGGTGTCAACAAAAAAGCTTCACCGTATATGGGCTTTTCCCAGTGTTTTATTGTTAAGTATAGTTATGGTTTTTTCGATCGATCTGTTTATTCAGCAAATAAATAGCAGTTCCATTTATCAATATGTATGGTCTTGGACCATCAACAATGATTTTTCCTTAGAGTTCGGGCACTTGATTGACCCACTTACTTCTATTTTGTTAATATTAATTACTACGGTTGGAATTTTGGTTCTTGTTTATAGTGACAGTTATATGTCTCATGATCAAGGCTATTTGAGATTTTTTGTTTATATGAGTTTTTTCAATACTTCAATGCTGGGATTAGTTACCAGTTCGAATTTAATCCAAATTTATATCTTTTGGGAATTGGTTGGAATGTGCTCTTACCTATTAATAGGTTTTTGGTTCACACGACCTATTGTGTCCAATGCTTGTCAAAAAGCATTCGTAACTAATCGTGTAGGCGATTTTGGTTTATTATTAGGAATTTTAGGTCTTTATTGGATAACAGGCAGTTTCGAATTTCAGGATTTGTTTGAAATATTCAATAACTTGATTTATAATAATGATAATGAGGTTCATTTTTTATTTGTTACCTTGTGCGCTTTCCTATTATTTTCCGGTGCAATTGCTAAATCGGCGCAATTCCCCCTGCATGTGTGGTTACCGGATGCCATGGAAGGACCTACCCCTATTTCGGCTCTAATACATGCTGCTACCATGGTAGCAGCGGGAATTTTTCTTGTAGCTCGACTTCTTCCTCTTTTCGTAGTTATACCTTACATAATGAAGCTAATAGCTTTGATAGGTATAATAACAGTACTATTAGGAGCTACTTTAGCTTTTGCTCAAAAAGATATTAAGAGAGGTTTAGCTTATTCTACAATGTCTCAATTGGGTTATACGATGTTAGCTTTAGGTATGGGCTCCTATCGAGCCGCTTTATTTCATTTGATTACTCATGCTTATTCGAAAGCATTGTTGTTTTTAGGATCTGGATCCATTATTCATTCAATGGAAGGTATTGTTGGCTATTCTCCGGATAAGAGTCAAAATATGGTTCTTATGGGTGGTTTAACAAAACATGTTCCAATTACAAAAATTGCTTTTTTATTAGGAACCCTTTCTCTTTGTGGTATTCCACCTCTCGCCTGTTTTTGGTCCAAAGATGAAATTCTTAATGATAGTTGGTCGTATTCACCTATTTTCGCAATAATAGCTTTTTCCACAGCAGGATTAACTGCATTTTATATGTTTCGGGTTTATTTACTTACTTTTGAAGGGCATTTAAATATTTATTTTCAAAATTATAGTGGTAAAAAAAACAGCGCATTCTATTCAATATCTTTATGGGGTAAACAGGGATCAAAAATCTTAAAAAAAAAAATGCGTTTATTACCTTTATTAACAATAAATAATAAAAATAATAATGAAAGAGCTTCTTTTTTTTGTTTTTTTTGGAAGAAAATATATCAAACTGGTGGTACTGTAAGAAAGATGACGTGTCCTTTTATTACTATTAATCATTTTGGTACTAAAAGAATTTTTTCCTATCCCCAAGAATCGGATAATACTATATTATTTCCGATGCTTGTTTTGGTACTATTTACCTTGTTTATTGGAGCTATAGGAATGCCTTTCAATCAATTCAATCAAGAAGAAATGAATTTGGATATATTATCCAAACTGTTAATTCCGTCTTTAAGTCTTTTACATCAAAATCAAAATAAGTCTGTAGATTGGTATGAATTTGTAACAAATTCAACTTTTTCAGTCAGTATAGCTTCTTTTGGGATATTTATAGCGTCTTCTTTATATAAGCCGATTTATGCATCCTTACAAAATTTGAAATTCCTTAATTTGGTTGCTAAAAAAGGTCCTAAGAGAATTCTTTGGGACAAAATAATAAATGTGATATATAATTGGTCCTATAATCGTGGTTACATAGATGTTTTTTATGCAATATCTTTAACAGAAGGCATAAGAAGATTGGCGGAATTAACTTCTTTTTTTGATAGACGAGTAATTGATGGAATTACCAATGGAGTTGGCTTTACGAGTTTCTTTGCAGGAGAAGGCATAAAATATGTAGGAGGTGGTCGCATCTCTTTTTATCTCTTATTATATTTATTTTATGTATTAATCTTTTTATTAATTTCTTCATCCATTTTTTCTTCTTTTTCTTCTTTGTGATTTTTTTTTTTCTATTACTATTGGAAAGAGTCTCTTTAAATTGAAACTTTATTTTGTAACAAATTCATTAATTAAGTTCAAGAAATAACCCATTTTTATTTTTGTTGCATCAAATAAAAATTTTAAAATTCTTATTCGATCCTCCATTTTTGGTTCAAATTCTTGATAATTAGAAATAAGAAGGATAAGATAAATTTTATTTATCCAAAGCATCTCTATGTAATTTTTTATGGAAATTTCATTTATGATTGAGGGTGAAAAAAAAAAATTGACTTTTCCACGATAGAGCCCACTCAAAAAAGGATCATATATTTTAGGTAAGTATTCTTTTTTAGTTTCATCATTACACAATCTAGTCTTTTTTTCGAGTATATTCAGA